TAAATGCCCTTCAAAAGTAAGTAAATAAATTCGAAACATATAAAATGCGGTTAACCCGGCTGTGGAACAAGCTATTATTGCAAAAATAGGTGAATATAACCAAGTATCATTAAGAATTTCATCTTTGGACCAAAAACAAGCAAGTGGTGGAATACCACAAAGAGAAAGTGTACCTAATAAAAAAGCCGTTTTTGTAATTGGTACATATTTTTTTAAACCGCCCATAAGAACCATATTCTGACTTTTATCTGGAGAATACCCAACGATAGCTTCCATTGAATGAATAATCGATCCGGATCCTAAAAACAATAATGCTTTCGAATAAGCATGAGTAATCAAATGAAATAAAGCAGCTCGATACGAGCCCATGCCTAAAGCTAACACCATATAACCCAATTGAGACATTGTAGAATAGGCTAAACTTCTCTTAATATCCTTTTGAGCAAGAGCTAAAGTAGCTCCTAATAGTACGGTTATTATACTTATTAAAGATATTAGATTCATTATGTAAGGTATAACTATGAAAAGAGGAAGAAGCCGAGCAACAAGAAAAATGCCCGCTGCTACCATCGTAGCAGCATGGATAAGAGCCGAAATCGGGGTAGGCCCCTCCATGGCATCGGGTAACCATACATGAAGAGGGAATTGCGCAGATTTAGCAACTGCGCCGGAAAATAATAGAAAAGCACACAAAGTAACAAATAAAAAATATAAATCATTATTATAACTTAAATTATTAAATATTTCGAACAAATCCCGAAATTCAAAACTACCTGTTATCCAATAAAGACCCAAAATTCCTAAGAATAAACCAAAATCCCCTATCCGATTAGTTACAAAAGCTTTTTGACAAGCATTTGCCGCAACAGGTCGTGTGAACCAAAAACCTATTAATAGATAAGAACACATTCCCACCAATTCCCAAAAAATATAAATTTGTATCAAATTAGAGCTAGTAACCAATCCCAACATGGAAGTATTGAAAAAACTCATATAAGCAAAAAATCTTACATATCCTTGATCATGAGACATATAATTATCACTATAAATAAGAACGATAATTCCAACAGTAGTGATTAATATTAACATAATAGAAGTAAGTGGGTCGATCAAGTGTCCGAACTCTAAAGAAAAATAATTATTGATAGTCCAAGACCATACATATTGATATATGGAATTGCTATTTATTTGCCCAATAGACAGAGCCGCCGAAAAAAGAAGAAGTATACTTAATAAGAAAACACTAGGAAAAGCCCACATACGACGAATACTTTTTGTTGCCGTCGGAAAAAGGAGAAGCCCTACTCCCATTAAGACAGGAACGGGAAGTGGAACGAAAGGTATGATCCATCCATATGGATATGTATGTTCCATAAAAAATAAAACCCCTTTTTTATTATTAATTAATTGTTTCCGATTCACCGGATCTTATTTCTTTTGAAAGAACTCAATAAAAAAATTAAGATATGCAAGACCTCATTTTTATATTTTTCATTATTTGGATTCTTTACCAAATCCGTCAAATATGCAAATTCATAAGTTACAATTGATCAAATGATATAATAGTTACTAGTGAAAAGTTAATACTTAATTATTAAGATTAAGTAAGATCTTTATGCAGATATAGAAAATTAAAATTTCAATTATTTTTATGAATAAAAAATTGTACCAAATTAAGGGTACTTAATTTTGATATGAATCGTAGGAGCTACCAAGGTCAATAACTTCATCCAAGAAAAAGGACCCATTAATGAGTTTTTTATTCGGAATCATTAATGGGTTAATTGTAGAATAGAAGTTTAGAACTTATTTATTGTCTTCCATTCTATTTCAATAAAATAGATTTAGTTTTATAGGAGACACTATGATATCTGTTAATGAAAATAAATGAAGTAATTACTAAACTACCCTTTGACCTTTTTGTATGGAGAAGTTCTCCTTTTTAAAAATTGATTAAGAATCTCATTCAATTATAATAATACAAAAATTAGGTGTATTCTCTCTTTTAGCTTGACCCATTAATAGAATAAAAACGTGAATCTTTGTTTTTATTAGTTTTTGGATTTATTTCTTCTTTTTTCACTTTTTTAGTTTATCAGATTTCCTTGGTACATTTGATACTATAGTTTGAATACACGGATATAAGGGCATCCATTACTATTAGTATATTAGTAATTCTTTGTTCGCCCGGATAGTTTCTTTTATGTACTATGATAAATCAAAAATAAATATTTGATGTGATTTTCACAGATACGGATCCAGAATTTTGTTTTTTACACCAATAGTATCATCTATAAAATAGATAGATAGATGTCTTTCACATCCAACTATAGCAATGAGTAGTAATCTCTTCATTTTTAATGGCAGTCCCAAAAAAACGTACTTCTATGTCAAAAAAACGTATTCGTAAAAATTATTGGAAAAAGAAGGGATATTGGGCAGCATTAAAAGCCTTTTCATTATCACAATCTCTTTCGACCGGAAATTCAAAAAGTTTTTT